ATCTCTCCATGAATTGTATGTTTGTAACAATAGGGACAGAATTTTCTCAATTCCAATGGATTGGGCGTATTATGTTGATTCTTTTGAGTAATATATCTGGAAATACCTGTTGATCTCTTATTAACGCTGTTTCGAAGACAACTGTTACATTCCAAAATGACCCGTACTCGGACATCTTTACCCCTTTTTTTACCCTTTTTTTTACCCTTGGCCATGAACCAACCTCCTTTTGGTTTTTTTTATTCAAAAAACTCTTTTATTTTGCGATCCGAAACGACCAAGAAAGGAATGCAAAAAATAGAAGTTGCTAACTCCAAATCCAATTATGAGAGATTTTTTTGCAACCAATATAGTCAAAATAAGTACTACAATAATCTTAAATTAGATTATACTAAGTATATCTAAGTGAATGTATAGAATAAAGTGAATAAAGTGAAATGCAGGGGGTGTACAACTAACTAAATGCACTTTTTTCTACACGACGAAATACATGTGCATGTCTAATTTACATTAGAAGTTTCGATTCAAATTGCAGTACAATATTTGCATTTTAGTTAAACATCTTGTATGATACTGTTGCCCAAACCGCATTTGCACTTCGGTTCTCTTAATTTTATTGAAGGTAATTTCCTTTAAGCCCGCCCCCAAGTTACGAGGTTCCCTGAGGGGAGCATTTACTTTTATTCTTTTTCTTTTCGAACTTATTCGAATAAAAAAAGAGGGGAGGTAGTATTCACAGATATTTCTCTAATCTTCCTCACCCCCCGTGTTAATAACTAGAATGAAAAAAAGGGGAATGTCAACGCATCCGGGAAAAAACGATTGATCTCTATTAACAGACCTGCTAAAGAACTGAACCATAGGGTACTTATTACTGGCGCCACGGATAAATATGTTTTTAGATTTCGCATTTTGAATTCTCCTTCTTTATTGGAATTATAATAAAAATAAAGAATTGATCTTGTAATACATATAATATATATATGATTTGGTTTATATGTGATTAAGGGCCCCTTTTTTTGTTTTTTGTTTTGTACGCGAAACTCCTAATTCAATTTGAAATCTACAAGGATTTGATCGATGAGATTTTTCTTTTCTTTTTTTAATTAGTAATGAAAAGAACAAAATACACCTATTTCCGCCCAAGCATTTGCCAAATTTATGGCGAGTTTTCTATTTTATTTTGCACATGTCTATAAGTTAATTAATATTATATGTTATATGATATGAGATGAAGAAATGACAAGATAAGTTGGATATCTCAATCAATAAAGAAAATGAAATACGTATATAGAAAACAATTCGGGGATTCTCTACAATGACATTGTAGGGCAATTGAAAGGGATGTAGCGCAGCTTGGTAGCGCGTTTGTTTTGGGTACAAAATGTCGCAGGTTCAAATCCTGTCATCCCTACCTATTCTTTTTGTTTCACTTCTGAGTAATAACAAAGGGTCAATTGAAATAACTTCAATTTGGACATACCTAATCTTGAATTGTTATCATATCTTATATGATAATATTGATAACATAGGCATTGAAGACGTGGTGAAGTTAAAAAGAAAAAAGAATATTTTTCTTTCCAGTCTTCTTTTTTTTTTTGTGATAAGAAAAGCGCTCTTAGTTCAGTTTGGTAGAACGTGGGTCTCCAAAACCCAATGTCGTAGGTTCAAATCCTACAGAGCGTGATTCTGTTATTTTTTTGTTAAGTCAAAAATTGTTCGGAAAAAAGAGAACAGCAATCTAAATTTGACCTCCTACTTTCTTTAATCCACAGGAGGTCAAATTCACAAGGTGTTAATTAATCAAAGATTCAACTGATCACCACGTCTGTATTGTAAATAGGCAGTTACAAATAATCCAGCCAAAGTAATAGAAATTAGACCTAAGACGATTCCAAATAGAAAAACTTCAATCATTTCAATTTGTTTGAAAAGAAAAAAAAAGGGAGGTAGTATCTATCCTTAAATATTAATCTATATTGCCCAAAAATATCAATAACCAAGAATTCGAAATTGACACGTTAATGAACTAAAGAATAGACGGAATACTACAATTATTTTTATTTCAAATAAATCGTATTTTGCTCAGACCAATAAATAGACCTGAGGTTATAGTTAAAGTTGCTAGTAGAAAACCAAAATAACTAGTTATAGTAGGCATGAAAGAGTTAAATAAACTATTTTGTTTTTTTATACATATGCTTGGAAAACACTTTCCTAAGTAAATTTTTTTTTAAGATACGAAGATAAGCAAAAATACCAATTGAAGGAAGAAGTCCGATTTTCTAATTTAGAAATCATTATCATCATAGATTATAAATGACATTAACAAAAATAGAGTGATATAGATACAAAAAGAAATCCATTTATCGTCTAGGACATCCACTTAACCTCTCATGATTCCGAATCAAACGGATTCCCTTGGACAACTCTTTAACTCTTGAGAAAGAAATGAACTCTCCCGAAAAAAAAGAAAAAACGAAATTTCGACTAATTTATT